TGTCTCGTTACCGAGGGCCTCGTTTCAAAAAAATACGCCGTCTGGGTGTTTTACCGGGACTAACTAGCCAATTTAAAATTCTCAGATGTACTAGTAAAAGAACCACACCCGGAAGTGATCCTAGAAACCAATCACGCTCCGGGAAAAAATCTCAATATCGTATTCGTTTAGAAGAAAAACAAAAATTGCGTTTTCATTATGGTCTAACGGAAAGACAATTACTTAAATACGTTCATATCGCTGGAAAAGCCAAAGGGTCAACAGGTCAGGTTTTACTACAATTACTTGAAATGCGTTTGGATAACATCCTTTTTCGATTAGGTATGGCTTCGACCATTCCTGGAGCCCGACAATTAGTTAACCATAGGCATATTTTAGTTAATGGTCATATAGTGGATATACCAAGTTATCGATGCAAACCCCGAGATATTATTACTACAAGGGATGAACAAAAATCCAGAGCATTGATTCAAAATTATCTTGATTCATCTCCCCGTGAAAAATTGCCAAAACATTTAACTCTTCACCCATCCCAATATAAAGGATCAGTCAATCAAATAATAGATAGTAAGTGGGTCGGTTTGGAAATAAATGAGTTGCTAGTCGTAGAATATTATTCCCGTCAAACTTGAACCTAACCTAAAATAAAACAAAAAGGGTTCGTAGAATTTTGCCCTCCCCTTTGTTTTGTTTGGCGAAGTAAATCGCTAAAGTAAGGGAGCTTGATCTGTATTTCTATCCTTCATGTATCATAAATAAATGGATCAAGAGGATATTTTCATGCCTTGGATCCGCTTTTTCAAATATTTTTAGTACTATGTACTACAGCAACTAGAATTAGAAATAGGAATATACAATCTATATTACAGAAAGTTATAGTTAGATACCATCTAGATGTATGTAGATATCCATAGTGGAATCATATGAAAGAGATTTTTTTTCTATCTAAGCGATTCGATGAATTATTCCTAAGGGTTCACATCATAATAAGAGTGCTGGTTGATAAGAATTACTTCTGGAAGAAAAAAATAAATCTATATTATATATATACAGTATAGAAATACAGTATGTATAGAAATAGAAAAAAAAAGTACGGATTAGTATATTATGATTATATTATGATTATGTATCCATTGAGTAAATTAAATGATTATTCATGATTCCATATTGAATCAATTCCATACCGGTTCCAAACAAACTTGAGGAATGTTATGGTAAAACTTCGTTTAAAACGATGTGGTAGAAAGCAACGTGCGACTTGAAGGAATGATCGGTTGTGGATTCTTACATCCACCATTTTGTAATATATAAATTATGAGGTGCTCTTAGCTCGACATAGTTTGTTCGGTTCTAATTATTTACTTTAACCAACCCACAACCCAACTAAATGGGGTTGTTAGTTAAAGTAAAAGTAAATAATACACGATGGAGCTCGAGCAGAAAAGATTAATTAATTTCTTTTCTCAGAGGTAAGGATCTATGGTTAATGTCAATCAATAAGTTAGAACAACTTCGTAAGCATATCTTCGATATAGAAATTCAAAAGATTCAATTCGAATAAAAAATCCTTTTGGATTTTAAATTTTTGTTGGAAAAACTATTTCGATCATAAAGTGTATCACACGGGAATCAAGCGTTTATACGATTCTTCGATAGTCAATAAATAACAAAAGGTATGTTGCTGCCATTTTGAAACGATTAAAGATCACCGAAGTAATGTCTAAACCCAATGATTCAAAACGAAGATAAACGATCCTGGAACAAGAAAACACCCATTTTTTTTGTCTCAACACTTTGAACAAAATAAAAAAAGGAATCCAAAAAATGGATAAAAAATGAGACAAAAAAGTGGGTTAGAGACAGCTCAATAAATGAAATGCCAAGGACTCGGGATTTTCCTTTGAACTCTTTGAGAATTATCTAACTTGAGTTATAAGTACGAATGGTTTTTCGGGTTTTCGACCAAAAAAACGAAAAAAATCATAGTTTCGATTTAATTTAATTGATTATTTTATGGATCTATTTGCCACTCTATATACTATGACATTAGAATCATTCTTTCTCGAGCCGTACGAGGAGAAAGCCTCCTATACGTTTCTAAGGGGGGAATTGTTCATCTATATCTATCCCAATGAGCCATTTATCGAATCGTTGCAATTGATGTTCGATCCCGAAGAGAAGGAAGAGATCTTCGTAAAGTGGGTTTTTATGATCCAATAAAAAATAAAGCTTCTTCAAATGTTCCCGCCATTTTATATTTCCTTGAAAAAGGCGCTCAACCTACGGAAACTGTTCATGATATTTTAAAGAAGGCGGAGATATTTAAGGAACTTCGCGTTAATTACGCGAAATAAAATGTAATTCATACAATACATATAAAAACGAGAAAATAAAAAAGAGCTAGTCTAGTTTTGTGTAATTTTTTCTTCACTATTCCCCTTCCCGTTTCCCCATCTTTTGTTCTATCCATAAAATTATGTATGGTATTATCCCCCAATCGGGTAGTTTTTGGCGAGACTCCACTAAAAAAAGGAGCCGAGCTTTCTTATGGTATCTTTATGGATATTGAATAAACCCGAGGTTTTCTTCTTGATTATTTTTTTCTTTTCGACATCTACACTTTTTTTATTCTCTAGGTAGGTTATCTATGAAATGCCAATCCAACACAAGTTCTTATTATTTTATAAAAAAAATATTTTTTTTTTCTCAACGTTCATATTGACAATAGTGTATTGAAAAAATATAATTGATCGTGGATAAATAGATCTATTTATCCACGCCCTATAAGTTTTTTTTTTACTTTACTTCATGTAAGCGATAGGTTCCTTAAATTCTCTGGGATATATTTAATTTCTCTTATACGGGAATTTTTCAGATTTTCATTATAGCTGTTCATTTTTATGTTCATAATTTACTATAAAAAAATGTTTTTGATGGGGTTGTGCAATCCAATCTCTCTTTTTTTTTTTTCGATCGTATCTACACACCATAATTCTATTTTTGGGTTGCTAACTCAACGGTAGAGTACTCGGCTTTTAAGTGCGGCTAAAATCTTTTACACATTTGGATGAAGGAACGGATTCGTCCATACCGTTGGTAGAGTTTGTAAGACCCCGACTGATCCTGAGAGGGAACGAATGGAAAAAACAGCATGTCGTATAAATGAATAACTCATATCATAAATAAATAACTTTAAGATAGAGTACTTAACCCTTACGGGATCGGTACAAAATATTTGTTTAGTTTGTTAGAGTTTTAATTCTTAGAGCGGTACAAAAAATAAATTATGGTTGGATCGAGTGAATAAATGGATAGAGCCAAAAAGCTCCAATTATAGGGAAACAAAAAGAGCAACGAGCTTCGGTTCTTAATTCGAATAATTACCAATTACCCGATCTAATTATACGTTAGAAATATATTAGTCCCTGGGGCGGGCAAAGGTTATGAAATCACTTTAATAAGTGGATTCTTCACTTTTTTTTTGAATCCTAACTATTCTATTAATTATATCCCTGTGCGGAGACGAATGTGTAAAAGAAACAGTATATTGAGAAATATAATTCTAAAGTCAAAAGAGCGATCGGGTTGCAAAAATAAAGGATTTCTAAACATCTTCGGTATCTTATAACGAACAAGAACCAATCGGATGGAAAAAGAGAGAATCCATAGATTAATCATTTCCAAGGTATCTTTTCTTACTATGATACCTTGATACCTTGTTTTGACTGTATCGTACCTATGTATCGTATCATTTGATGACCAAAGAAATCCCCGGTTTTGGTTCAAATCCAATTTCAAATGGAGGAATTACAAGGCTATTTAAAGATAGATAGATCGCGAGAACGGGACTTCCTATACCCACTTCTCTTTCAGGAATACATTTATGCACTTGCTCATGATCATGGGTTAAATAAATCGATTCTTTATGAGCCTATGGAAAATTTAGGTTATGACAAAAAATATAGTTTAATAATTGTTAAACGTTTAATTACTCGAATGTATCAACAGAAGCATTTGATTATTTTTACGAATGATTCTAATCCAAATTTTTTTTTCGGGCATAATAAAAATTTGGATTCTCAAATGATATCAGAGGGGGTTGCAGTCATTGTGGAACTTCCATTCTCACTGCGATTAGTATCTTCCCCAGAAAGTAAAGAAATAGACAAATCTATGACTACTTTACGATCAATTCATTCCATATTTCCCTTTTTAGAGGATAAATTATTACATTTAAATCATGTATTAGATATACTAATACCCTACCCTATCCATCTGGAACTATTGGTTCAAACCCTTCGCTCTTGGATACAAGATGCTCCCTTTTTGCACTTATTGAGATTCTTTCTCTACAAGTATCATAATTGGAATAGTCTTATTACTCAAAAAACGAAAATGATTCTCTTTTTTTCAAAAGAGAATCAAAGATTTTTCCTGTTCCTATATAATTTTCATGTATATGAATCGGAATCCATATTTGTTTTTCTCCGTAAACAATCTTATCATTTACGATCAACGTCTTCTAGAGCTTTTCTTGATCGAACACATTTTTATAGAAAAATAGCACATTTTTTAGTGGATTTTCGTAATGATTTTCATACTATCCTATGGTTGTTCAAGGATCCTTTCATACAGTATTTCAGATTTCAAGGAAAATCCATTTTGTCTTCAAAAGGAACCCCTCTTCTGATGAAGAAATGGAAATATTACCTTGTCAATTTATGGGAATGTCATTTTAACTTTTGGTCTCAACCAGATAGGATTCATATAAACCAATTATCCAATCATTTTATCGATTTTCTGGGTTATCTTTCAAGTGTACGACCAACTCCTTCAGCAGTAAGGAGTCAAATGTTAGAAAAGTCATTTATTATCGATATTGTTATTAAAAAGTTTGATACTATAGTTCCAATTATTCCTTTGATTGGATCATTGGCTAAAGCGAAATTTTGTAACTTTTCAGGACATCCCATTAGTAAGCCTGCTTGGGCGGATTCATC